TTTTAGGGATTGGCGACTTGCCCATTCAGTGACTTTGGCACTGGACGTTCCGAAAATCGGGTCGGGTGAATTAGAGAATAGACAGACCTCTTTTGGCATTCCAGCCTTCCTTCTCCTTTCAGGGCCTATCCGAAAGAGAATCCAGTACCTCTTCTCTTGGTCGTGAATATCTGAATAGGCCGAACTGGCCCCCGTGGATATCTTTGCTTCGGAACATAACAATTAGAATTAGGCTCAGTCAACTGGAATGTGTATTATCCATATGGGAGATCTTCCAATTGAGAAGATCCATCGACCTGAGACGAAGAGAAAGGTCTATCTATTTTCTTTAATGATTCAGTTAAACCAATGATTCGTTATTGGAGCAGATAGCAACAACCATTTCATCGGACATGCGTATTTTTTATTTTCCGATGGATTTACATGGTTTCATTAATGGAAATTCTTTGATATAGTGAGTAATAGACTCTGGTTGTTCGCCATTCAAGAATTCTTGTTTAGGCAGTTCATATCATCCATACATAGTGTTTTGATCTAAGATTGAAATTCTTCCATGTTTCAGCAGTAGCATATTGTTCCATGGAGCTAAGGTCAAAAATATGGAATAAACAAGTGTTTCCACGACTCTACCGCCCGGTCAATTCTGTTCCACTTAATCTCTTTTTCATGGCCACATATCTTTACAGCTAAGGAATGGGAAATCTTTCTCCTGTTACATGAATCAAATGTTTCATTTCATCTGGGAAAAGCCATCTCTTTCTCAACAATGTCTTTGTTATTTGATCCAATAGCCTTCCGTTAGATAGGAACAGATTTGATAAATACTGATAACTCTCGGATGGAGTATTAGAACGGAAAGATATATTAGATAATGAACTATTGGTTCTAAGCCATCTCTGGCGATGAATCAACAATTCGAAATACTTTTCTTGCGCATTTTTGATGAACCAGCGTTTAGACATAGATTTAGGAGGTTTTTTTGTTTGGAAAGTAAAAAGCCCCTTTAACATCTCTTCATCGGCAAAGAATTCTCGACGTGAAAACACAGAGGCAAAGGGCTGATCTTTGAATAGGAAAAAGAATGGATCCGCAGGGTCCCAAATGAATTGGCTTATTCGAAAAAAGCCTTGTTCTTTGGAAGATCTATCTCGTGTCTGGTACTGCATGGTTCCACTCTGCAAGAACTCCGAATCCTCCTCTTGAATGGTTCCACTCTGCAAGAACTCCGAATCCTCCTCTTGAATGGTTCCACTCTGCAAGAACTCCGAATCCTCCTCTTGAAGCTCATTCTCTTTATGAAAAATGATCTGTTTGCCCCGAAATGACCTGGCCCAATAGGGAAATCCCAATTCATTGAGCCTTTCGATACAATCAAATAGATTGCCACAAGGGCGCCATATTCTAGGAGCCCAAACTATGTGATTTAATAAATCTTCCTCTATCTGTTGCGAGTCGAGGGCTCCTTCCCCTTCTTCAAACTCCGATTCGTATTTTTCACTCTGATCAACGATAGAACAAGATCCATTTTGCATCATATCTAACGGATTCCTTGGTTCGGACCGAAGAAGCAATGTCACTCGATTATTATCAAACTGACTGCAATCTTTTTCTTTCCGCGAGGATCCCACCAGAGCGCCTTCTACTTCTAATAGGCCATGAACTAGATCAGAATCATTCTCAACAAATCCAAACGAAGTAATCCCATTTTTTTCATCGGGTCCGAATGGAGACCAAAGATCTTGAGCGACCGATCCGGCAGAACAACTCAAAAGATAAAGAAGTATCGTTAATTTCTTCATGCTCGTTCCAAGTTCGAAGTACCATTTGTACAAATAAGAATCCCATGATTTCTTCTTCATATAGATAGATATAGGATCTATAGGGCAATTACAATTACTTAGAAGTACATTTTGTGCAACAGCCCTTCCTATCTGATAGAAAAGGATCCCATGATCCTGAATCGATCTGACCTCGGATCGCAAATCCCAAGTTTGTCTATGAAGAGCTGATCTAATTGTATTAGTTTCTATAATTGATTTCTTCTGTGTAATACTAATTGATAGGGCCTCGTTGATAAGTGCTACAAGATCTCGTGCATTGGAACCCGCGGTTATGGACCCGAATTCGTTAGTATGGAACATTTTCTTTTCCAAGTGAAATCCCCTAGTATATGAAAGAATTAAAAAGTGCTTTCGTTGTTCTGGAATAAGAAGCCTTCGTATCTTAATGCATGTATTTGATTTATTCGGAGCTATTAGAGCGGGATCCACTTTTTTGGGAATATGAGTCGAAGCAATAACAAGAATATTTCTAGTGGAACATCTTTCACAATCCCTGGAGAGATAGTTCACTAATAGACCGAGGGATAAGTAATTCGACTCATTCACATACAGATCATGAATGTTTGGAATCCATATTATGCAAGGAGACATTGCTTTTGCTAATTCGAATTGAGGGGTGATATCAAATCGGTCTATTTTCGACGTCATAGTCATATACG